CTTTTATATTTTTAGAACGTCCAATATATGTTTTACATCTTCTATCGTAAAATCTTTCATTTTCATAAGTTCTTCTTGACTGTTATTCAAAAGGTCTAAAAATGTATTGATATTAGACCTTTTCAGACAATTATAGACCCTGGGGGTCAATTCTGATTGGTCAATATAAATATATTTCAATGCTTTTTCTTTTTTCGTTTTCCTTGGTTTAGCTAATCTACCATGAAAATTAAAAAGGGGTAAAGTACCTTTGTGTTGATTGTTTTCTAAATGTTCTTCTGCATGGAAAAAGGGAATAAATAAATCAATCAAATTTCGGGAGGCCTCATGAAGTGCTTCTTTAGGAGTTAAACTTCCATTTGTCCATATTTCGAGAAAAAGTATTTCTTGGTTTTCATTTCCATTCACATAAGAATGAATACTATGATTTGCATTTCGAACAGGCATGAATACAGCATCTATAGGATAACTTCCATTTTGAAAGTTATTTGGCGTTTTTATACGATATCCGCGATCCCTCTTGATTTGTAATTCAATACACAAAGTTATTGGTTCTGTTAGGTTAGCTATATGCTGTGTATTATCAACGATTTCCACGGAAGGTGGTAAGATGATATCTTGAGCAGTTACATATCGGGGACCCTTGACACAAATAGACGCATCACGAGTTCCATATAGATTACTTCTCAATACAATTTCTTTCAAATTCATTAAAATTTCATGTACGGATTCTTGAATACCGATTATGGTAGAATATTCATGTGGTAGTTTCTCGAATTTTACGCGTGTGATACATGTTCCTTCTATTTCTCCAAGCAAAGCTCTTCTCATCGCAATGCCTATTGTATCGGCTTGTCCTCTCATAAGTGGAGCCAGAATAAAGCGTCCATAATAAAGACGTTTACTGTCTGCTCTTGATTCAACACATTTCCACTGTAGTGGCCGAGTAGATACTGTTACTTTCTCTTGAACCATAGTAATATTATTTGATCAAATCATTGAATTATTTATTTCTCTTGAAATATTTTCAATGTTTAGTTTTACACACGTCTTTTTTTAGGGGGCCTGCATCCATTATGTGGCATAGGGGTTACGTCTCGTATGAAACTTAATAGTATACCACTTCTACGAATAGCCCTTAATGCCGCATCTCTTCCGAGACCGGGGCCCTTTATCATGACTTCTGCTCGTTGCATACCTTGATCCATTACTGCCCGAATAGCATTTCCTGCTACGGTTTGAGCGGCAAAAGGTGTTCCTCTTCTTGCACCCTTGAATCCACAAGTACCGGCGGAGGACCAAGAAATTACCCGCCCCCGTACATCTGTAACAGTCACAATAGTATTGTTGAAACTTGCTTGAACATGAATAACTCCCTTTGGTATTCTACGGGCATTTTTACGTGAACTCATATGTCTATTCTTACGTGAACCAATTCTTGGTATAGGTTTTGCCATCTCATAAATCTAAGCCAGAGATATATGGATATATCCATTTGACATCAAAACAGAGCTTTTATTTATTTTTATTTATTTGAACATTGGGTCCTTTAGATTTATGGAGTTCCCTTCCCCCCTTTTTTCTAAAAATTATCTATCCTTGTCTTTGTTTATGTTTTGGGTTGGAACAAATTACTATAATTCGTCCTCGCCTACGGATCAGTCGACATTTTTCACAAATTTTACGGACGGAGGCTCTTATTTTCATATTTGTCATTCCTTAACTTAATTCTGAATCTCTTTATTGGAAGAAAATAAGTTTCTTGAAATTTTTAATTTTGAATTGTATCTCCATGAAATGAATGTTGAAATTTATAAAATCACCTAATCACTAATACCATTGGGAAGTGATTCAGAAATTAAACCTTAATGAGTCTTTTTTTGTTCTTTCACTTGAGGTATCAACTAATGTGTGAGGCATAATATTAGAAACCTACCCTTTTTTCACACATACAAAAGTTCTATAATATAATTCGTATATCATAAAAGATTACCATATATAGCACAAAATTTCTCCACCGATTCTTTCTAGTCGAGCTTCTTTGTCTGTCATTATACCTCGAGAAGTAGAAAGAATTACAATCCCCATCCCTCCTAAAATTCTTGGGATTCGTTGATAATTATAATAGATTCGTAGACCGGGTCGACTGATCTGTTTTAAATTTAAAACAGTTTTATCTGGTCCTTTCCTATTCCTTTTCCTTCTATGTCGTAGGGTTAAAACCAAAAAAAGATTGTTGCTTTCCTGATGTTTCCTCATGTTTTCAATAAAACCTTCTCGTAAAAGGATTTTAAGAATGTTTTCAGTGATGTTAGTATATGGTATTCGAACTGTTCTTTTTTTATTCATGTCAGCATTTCGTATAGAAGTTAGTATGTTAGCAATAGTGTCTTTACTCATAAGAAACTAAGATTTTTGTTGTCCTCGAATTTTGATCTAATTGATATAATCAACATGCTCTTTTTTTTTTTTTCTGAATTATTAAATATTTATGAAATATTAAAGGCATATACGTGAACCACAAACAATCTACTAAATTAATCAATTTCATTCAAATACTATAAGCTCTATTATGGTCTCATCTTATAATACTTCGGGTGCTAACGAAACTATTTTAGTGAAATTTAATTGTCTTAATTCCCGGGCGATTGCGCCAAAAATTCGAGTTCCTTTTGGATTTCCTTCTTGATCAATAACAACCGCAGCATTGTCATCATATCGTATTATCATACCATTGTCGCGTTTTAGTTCTTTACAAGTACGTACAATTACGGCTCTGATCACTTCTGATCTTTCTAGCGGTGTATTTGGTATTGCTTCCTTGATTACAGCAACAACAACGTCACCGATCTTAGCATATCGTCGATTACTAGCTCCTATGATTCGAATACACATCAATTTTCTGGCTCCGCTGTTATCCGCTACATTCAAATGGGTTTGAGGTTGAATCATATCGTTTTTTATCTGTTTTTTCAATGCAAGGGCAAAGCAAAGGGCTCAGTAAAAAAAAAAAGAAATATTGTTTATTCAAAACAAAATAAAGAAATCTGCAATTGGTTTTTTTCATCCGAAAAACCTCTTTCTTTTGGTTCTACATTCCTATCCTGAAATAATGAATTGAGTTCGTATAGGCATTTTGGATGCCGCTATTGAAATAGCCTTTCTGGCTATATTTTCTGGTACTCCGCTCATTTCATAAAGTATTCTACCTGGTTTAACGACAGCTACCCAATATTCGGGAGATCCTTTTCCTGAACCCATACGTGTTTCTGTAGGTCTTACTGTAACTGGTTTGTCTGGAAATATACGTACCCATATTTTTCCGCCGCGGCGTGCGTTTCGTGTCATTGCTCGTCGTCCTGCTTCTATTTGTCTAGATGTGATCCAAGCAGGTTCAAGCGCTTGAAGGGCATATCTACCGAAGCAAATACGATTACCTCGATAAGATATTCCTTTCATTCTTCCTCTATGGTGTTTACGGAATCGGGTTCTTTTGGGGTTATAGTTGATGGTTATTTATTACTTCCATCTCTACTACAGAACTGGACATGAGATTTTCTTCTCATCCAGCTCCTCACGAACGAAACGATTAACGATTATAAAATAATATACATGTATTTAATAAATTAAATAATATATTGAATCATGAGAGTCTTTGATAATTTATTAGAAATTGATATATCTTTTTTTTTTAGATATAACTAAACATACATTCGATTGATAATTATAAAAAATAAGATTTTGTTTTATTTTTATTATAAGGTTATAACGAATCTGTAGTTTGTTTTGCTTTTATATTATAATATTAGATATTGGATCGACTACAATTTTGAAATCCAAAAAAGAAAGATTTTCGCGGGCGAATATTTACTTTATTTAATATTCAGTTTATCGGATTAGTGCATGGCATTACTTTTATTTTAGGATTAATTCATGACACGATTTTTCAGAATAAATGAGTTCCTAGTTCATTCCGCCATCCTACCCAATGAACCATTAGGATTCGTTTTCAATAGAATCTTATGCAATCAGGGGTTCTGTCGTTCCCATCGCTTCGCGATTAATGGTTAGGTCTGGATTCTACAACGGAGCCCCTAAATGAAATTTGTTCTTGAGTCAATACTCTCAGTCTTTATTGACTCGGGGCTCTTGATTTTTTTGTTCTATTCTATAAGTCTATAAGAACGATTTTATTTTGTTTAATTAGGGATCAATTAGTATTAATGCTTTATTACATTTCCCTTTATGAGATGAATCATCGACCTTACATATTGGAATTCTATATCATAGATTCTTTTTTTCTCTCTTTCTCTCACCCTTCCATTTATCTATATACTTTCCTTTTATTCTTTCGCAACTCAGAATAAAATTGGTTTTTCTTTTTTTTATCTAAAAAATATTTCAGTTGCTACAATGATATGACCAATATATCATATCTCGACTGTTTCTTTATATCCAGATAATGCGAAACGATGAGTTGGTTATTAGTTCATACTATGGGCTGGTCTTTTTTTTTTGAATCGAACCCTAAAAAAATTAACGAGTCACACACTAAGCATAGCAATTATAATTATATCGAATCAAATAATTAATGGAATCTTTATTCAACCTTATAGAATTATTTGTTTTTGTTTTGATTTAACAGACAAAAAATAATGAAAGAATTTTTTTTGTTCTATTAACTGATAGACCTAAAGATAAGTTTAAGTAAAGGTTTTATTATTACTCGTCTACAAATATCCAAATTTTGATACCTAAAGCCCCATAGATAGTTCGAACTGTATAGGAACAGTAATCAATTTTAGCCCTAATGGTTTGTAGAGGTACCCTACCTTCTCTGATCCATTCGACACGTGCAATTTCTTTTCCGTCGATACGCCCTGCAATTTGTATTTGAATTCCTTTTGTACCTGCTTGTTCGGTTAATTCAATAGCTTTTTTCATTGCTTTGCGGAATGACACTCTATTTTTTAATTGTCCGGCTATAAATTCTGCAAGAA